TCAAAGCATAAGAACTCAACGGGATCCCCCTCGAATCAGACAAGGAAAGAGGGGATAGGTCCCGTTGAGTTCTTAATAATCATAAAATAATCATAAATAATTATAATATTTTTTTTTATAAGTGGTTCAAAAAAATACACATTTGATTGATGTTTTGAAAAATGCACTTAATTAATTGATTCAGAACATCTTTTACTCAAAAGTATCTCTGAATATTTTAAAAATTAAAACAAAGAAGGAATCACTCAAGTTCCGTTTTTTGGATGACTCCCAATTCTATATAATTCTATATATAGATAGTATAGATTTCTATCGATTAGATATCCTGAAACCCTTTCTATAGTAATAAAATATCTATACTAAACTAATAAAATAGAACCTCACTTTATTTAATCTTAATCTAATATTTAATCTAATCAAAGTTTCCTTTTTTTTTTTTTCTATTTTAAAAGTTCATTAAAATTGAAGAAGTTCTGTTTGTTCAATAAATTTGCCTATATTTTTGTTTGTCCACTACTTAACATGATAAATAGAAAAAAAGATTATGATAAACCCCGCCAAAAATGGAATCTAAGAATAGGAGTTGTTGACGAATAAGATCAACAATCCTATTTAATTCGACACAAGAAAGGGTTGTGTAAAATCCCTTTTGTCAAAGACTAGGCGATGCACAACCCCCTCCCTAAACCCTTTGTTCCTTTCATTTAGGCTTTGGTTTATATTCTCCGGTTATTTATCTTTTGTTTTGATTCTATTCAAATAGAAAACTAAGGATTCATTCTATATCACTTCGATTTGGATCGAAAAAACAAATAAAAGATAAGTCAAATTAATATAGTCTTTTTCACAATATACACATCACGACCAGTATAAGTAAGTAATTCCCGAAACCTGAAAAAAGAAACAAACAAAATTTTTTTGATCATACACAATTACATAATATAATTGGCAACAAAAGTTTATTTCTTTTTATATATAATTTGATGTTGAAAAATCCGCGGATCTAAAAATTCATTTCGGACAATTGAACCTTCTCAAACTGTTTCTTTTTAAGAACCAAAAAGATTTGTGCCAAAATAACGGATGCCAAGAAGAGCAAAAGGCCTTGGACACGTGATGGATCTTGAAGTACTACTTCGGCATCCCCCTGACCAAATCCGCCCACATTAGGATTACTCGTTAATGGTTGATCAAGTTTGATGGATTCGCCTTCAGAAACAAGAAGTTCCGGCCCTGGAGGGATAATATCAACCACTTGACGCCCATCCGATGCTTCAACTATGGTTATTTCATACCCCCCTTTTTCTTTTCGTATAATTTTGTTTACTATACCCGCTGCTGTAGCATTATAAACATTATTGTTACTCTTGCTCCCGTCGGGATAAATCTGACCCCTTCCTCTGTTCCCGCCTACATATATGGGATATTTTAAGAAGTGAGCATCTTTCTTAGTGGCAGGATCCGGGGAAAGAATAGGAAAGGTGATTTCACTATATTTCTGACCAGGAACAGGACCTATCACAAGAATATTTTTTTTAGTAGGGCGGTAACTTTGAAAAGACAGATTTCCTATCTTTTCTTTAATCTCGGGTGAAATACGATCGGGCGGGGCTAGTTCAAACCCCTCGGGTAAAATAAGAACAGCCCCCACATTCAAAGCTCCTTTTTTACCATTAGCAAGAACTTGTTTCACTTGCAGATCATAGGGAATTCGAACAACTGCTTCAAATACAGTATCCGGAAGTACCGCTTGTGGAACCTCGATATCCACGGGTTTATTAGCTAAATGGCAATTGGCACATACAATACGGCCGGTTGCTTCTCGTGGATTTTCATAACCCTGCTGTGCAAAAATGGGATAGGCATTTGAAACGGGTGCCTGAGTTATTATATATATGATGAGCGATAGGGAAATGGATCGAGTAATCTCTTTCTTTATCGACGAAAAGGTTTTTTTAGTTTGCATGGTCCAATCATTGATCCCGAAAATTTATACAATAAAAGTAGGTAGGTCGCCAATAGAGTTGCCTACCTATAATTTTGATATTTACTGAAAAAATTTTTCTGAAATATTGGAGAAATCCCTTTACTGGGTAGAAATAATAGGTACAATTTTCAATGTTTTGCTTATGTACAAAGTAACAAACAAATATTATAATTGGGCCGTTCGATCATTTTTCAGTCATTCATTGAATGATAAATCACTACAAGTGAAGGAGATACACGATTTAAATAACGAAAGATCCAATATTTAAAAATTGTATCTAAAATGACTGGAAAAGTAGAAACAAGACCGGATATAATTTGATCATTATGAGCAAATCCAAAATCTTTGTAGACAGAGCCAATCATTAATTCCCAACCGTGGGGCGAATGGAATCCTATACATAAATCAGTTAATAAAAGAATAGAAAAAGCCTTTATTGTGTCGCTTAAGTTATATAGGAATTCTTGAACCCAAGAGTTAAGAATAACAAGTTCTTCATTACCTATAATAGAATAACCACTTAGAATAACGAAACAGATTATATTTGTCGAGAAATGTAAAATTGTATGGATACGATCCTCATTGTGCATCTTGATCAATTGGGTCGTTTCTTTGTAGATTTCGACGCGAAGCTTTTGTAAATGCGTTTCTGGGTATTCCTTTATCATTTCCTCCAAACGAAGGAGTTCCTCTAAGTCTATGAATTTTTTTAGAATACTCTTTTCTTGAATATCATTCAAAAAAATTTCGGATTGCCTAATATTCCACCAATTAGTAATCCAAGATTCCAGACTTTTTTTAAATGAGAGAGAGATCCACCAAGGCAAAAATACTATAAATGCAAGATATAGAAGGGAAATAAATACTTTCTTTTTTGCCATTTTTTCGTCTGTGAATTTTTGAAGTTTTAATGAACTCACCCCATGCGTCGACTCTATATGATACTAATATTTGTATCAAGCATAAGTTATATCCCAACCCAAGCCACCGAGCCCATTAATCTATTTCGAAATTTTTATTTGTGATGCAGTAGAGTGATTAGGTTAGTCCTTGAATCTAGAAAAAATACAGAAATAGAATAAGAAAGAGTTCGCTTCAAAGTAATATTAGTTGGATTTCGAAACGAAAGAACTCCCGTTTTATTAAAAAAAATGTCAAATATTTGAAAAAAAAAAATGATGGACACACAAAATTTCGTTTTAGAGTTGCTTCATATACGTTTACTTTGGCTTGAATAGGCAGGCATTCAGAACAAACTTCCGTTAAGTTATGGTATAGAAAAAAAGAGAGTTCTTGAGTTTTTTCCCTTTTGCAAAGTATTCATTTTTCAGTTCCTTTTTTCAAAATACTTCAATTGGTACGCGCAAGAAATAGGCCAATTCAGCAGCTTTTTGCTCAATTTCTCGTGGAGTCAAATTCTCATCAGTACGTGTCAAGGGAATGGCCCCCTGGCCTCTGATTTCCATATAAAGAACCCGACGAGCAAAAAGACCCTCTTTATTTTCTATTCTGATAGACTGAATATCTTTCATAAGGAATCGCAGGAATATGCGACGGTTTTTTCCAGGAAATCCCCAACGAAAAATACACACTATGCCCTCTTTTATATCAAATCGATCATAACCACTACCTACATTCCACGAAATTGTGCACCACAAGTAGGAGCTAATAAAGAGACCCGCGATCCCATAGAAAGACATCACGATCCCCTGTGGAAAAAAATTTATTTGCTGAGAAGGAAACAAAGATATAAAATTCCTACCAAAATAACTGGAGGTTCCAACCAATACAAACCCTAATGAACCTAAAAAAAGAATGAGGGCCCAACCGAAATTACTTATTTTTCGAGATCCCGCTATAAGTTCTATCCATATACGTTCTGATCGCCAACTCATACTCTCACTAGACCTAGTTGCATTTTATTGGAATTGGAAGAATAACAAAAAGAAATTTTAGTTTACTTTTTTTTGTTTCCGAAGTAACTCTCATCAACCAGCACTACTATAGATGTGAAACTTTTATTTTAGAAAAATTCATCGAATTACTTAGATCCAAACTAAAATAATAACATCTCTTTCGTATGATTTCCTATAGATATCCACATATAGATATATTCACTTTACATTTCCGAAACTCTCCCCGCTACCGATCCATTTGAAATTGTTATAATTAATTTACCCATATATCATGTTTACACACATACATAAGAGTTTATGCTCGAAAGAAGCCAGATGTTATACCATATTCTACTAAATAGATAGGGGTGTTATGATCAAAGTAAGTCTTGAAAAAAAAAAAATGGATACAGAGTTGTCCCTATAGTATCTAAAAGATTTTGTTTTTTTGAACATGAAGAAATAAAGAAACCATTGCAATTGCCGGAAATACTAAGCCCACTAAAGGCACAAAAATAGAGGGAAAGCTGTTGAGAGTTATCATTGAGTGGGTACCTCGATTTAATATTTGTACCTGTTATTTTTATTTATTGCTTTATATTTTATATTACTATTTTTATTTTTTTATTTTAACCTTATATTCTTATTAAAGATTAAAGATATTTTATAATTCATATATATTCATATATAATAATTATATTTATATAATATATATAATTATTATATTTTATATAATATATATAATTATTATATTTTATATATAGTAATTATACCTAAGTGAGTATATACTTAAATAAGGAATATATAAGTATATGTTTTAATAATTTTTTTTTGAATAAATACTTATAAAAAAATGTGTAAATAAACGGACTTATTCACCCTTCTACACGTTTCTACACGAAATATATGTATGTACCTTTTTTTTATTCCTATTTTTAGTTATTTTCGTGCTCTTATCTTATAATTTAATAATTTTCATTTCAAAAAATTTATTCCGTTTTATTAATTATTAAATTAATAAATAAATTAAAACTCTACTCTACAGTTCTACTTAAATCTAAGTTTGATCCAAAGGAAAGAAGGCGTGTAGCCGAAATAATTCACTCAGAACATCCTTT